TAGAAAATTCAATCTTACACTTACTTCAATTCTATTTTGATATGGTATAGACATATCCTGTTCTTATACAAATAAGACTTTCTTGCCTTGCTTTCACAGCACCTCGGGGTATCTCTAAAGACATTACTTCACATTGAGTTTACAATTCTAATTCTATAGCAATTAAATAAAGATAAATAAATAAAGGTGAAATCTTATGAAATTCATGTGTATTAGTAAGATGAATATATTATTAGCTAAGAGAATAATAATGAATAATATGAAAAGACTCATATGCTATTGGTATTATTTTTTTCATTACGATCCATAATAGCAAATTATTGCTTTTACAGAATGCATTGATCGATTCTATTATCTCTCCCTGTTTAAGATTAAATAGATTTGAAAAAGGGCCTTAGATATAAAATATAACAACTCGTGGATTCTCTATCGGAAAATTCCAATTATAGGCTTTGCTTTGAACCTATACTATCTCGTCGCCCGGCTTGCGCCCCCAAAAAGTCGAGTTATGAAATGAGAGTTTGAAGTCTTCAAAGACTCATTCCAAATATGGGTCTTTTGTACTCGAAATTAGGTTTCATATCAGTAAAAAAGTTGTTTTGAAGCAAACCTATACACTGGGGCGCAGCACGGCGATAGAGTCAGTCAAATGATAAATGATGTGATTCTGATCTATAAAAAAAAAAAAGATATTTTTCATTTTTAATGGAATCGCGAGTTAGCGGACGATTCGGCAGACAAAATGCTAAATGATAAAATCAACTCACGGAAATCGAAAGGGGGCAAACACTAATGGATTAAAAGACAATTAATTCATTATCTTTGAGACAAGACAATAAATTCTTGGGACTGCTTTTCCGCACAATAAAAGCGACGGGTCAGGGGATTGCTAATTCAGCCAAATTCCAACCCTAATATTATTGTAGAAAGTAAGCATCGGTAGAATTGGAATTTTGAATGATGGGCAATTGGTTTGGAGTAGAAAATTGGGATACAAATATAGATTGTATAACAGCCAGCCTAAGACCCATATGATTTACTATTTGATTCCATTTGTCTTGGGTCTCGTTGTAGTTTTTTTTACCCAACCCGGGCTCATGTCATGATTTTTCCTTCAAAAATCAAAAATCCCCTTCTTTTGGGTATACAAAAAGAGAAAAGGGCCTCTTGATTGTGGTCAGAGGTCAAAATCATCATATTATGTAATAGCACCATGAAGATTAATGAATATGAAGAATAGGTTTGTTTATCCGAAATTTCAAAACACCGGTTGGGTCCATTGAACTTCATTTTTACATTTTTATTAGTTTTATGCTTCGAACGATCCCAAAAGAGCGAGTGTGCTGGAATGATTCTATTCCGATGGAACAAGCACCCGGCCAGCTACAAACAATATAATAATGAGAAAAGTATACTAGAATACTATAAATACACTAAAGAATTAGTAAGATAGAAAGAAAAAGAAATGCCATTTTTTTTTTTTTCATTTTCAATTCATTACCAAATTAGGGCTATACGGACTCGAACCGTAGACATTCTCGGTAAAACAGATCAAACGTTTTATTATCGAAATGATTTGACCTGTTTCAAAGACCCAACATGCATTTTTTTTTTGCTTTGCATTGGGCTCTTTCATCAACTGATAGAAAGATCAGCTAGTCCGCCATATTTTTCTTGATAAAAAGATAACAAGATGGCTCCACGTGCTATGATTCAGTATTTGTATTTCTGCTCATGAGCAATACCAAAGTGTTTCAAAGAAGAGTTGGCTTGACGTAGGTCTGCCTATGGCCTAGATCAACCTAAGTGAAATGTAGTCTCTATCGCTCTGCTCAAAGCGTCAAATATGAAACTTTATACACCTTAAAAGTTCATAGGACGAAAAGAGATTTTTTTGAGGTCCTTCTACTCATTCTACCTAGCATTGAGTGGTCTGAATATTGACCTTATCAATTATCAAATCTATGATGGGTTCGATTTTAGTGCCCAAATGGGCACCCTACATAATTGGACCAATCAAATATTTGTCAGGCTCTTGTTCTCTCGAATCCATGGAGTAAGACATCAATTTCTCAATAAGAGAAATTCTGTTGATTGCATGATGGACTCCTTTGAAAAACATTGGCGCGCGTGTAAACGAGGTGCTCTACCTAACTGAGCTATAGCCCTTTTATTTGTGAGAAATATTTTACTTTGTATTTCATGTCTTGTCAAGATGAATAGTACTATTCATCTTGACAAGACATGATTGATCTCTCATATGTTTCCTGTGAGAATATTGCTTAGAAGTCAAATTCTATCTATAATCCATCAATGTGAGGGGTTTCTTTTGTTTCTCTTTGTGATGATAAATAACCTACTTAACCCAGTGGTTAGAGTATTGCTTTCATACGGCAGGAGTCATTGGTTCAAATCCAATAGTAGGTAGAACTTATTAGATACCATTGACTGCGGTATCTAATAAGTATTTCTACCCGCCTTCTTTATTCTTTGTTATTTATTTTGTACCTTTTCCATTCCCTGCTACTCCTATTCTATTGAATTGATTGATTTTTTCCTTGCATCAGAATCCGATTACCCTTGATTGAGTCGGCAGAATCAAAAAAAGAGTATATAAACACAACCTCTTTTTATTATTTGGCCACGCCAACAACTAATTACGAGATTGCATTAATAGCCTCTACTCGCGTTCTAGCTCGTCTGAGAGCTAAATTCGCCTCAATTGTTTGTCTTTTCCCTTCAGCTCTACTCAAGTTAGCTTCCGCTATTTCAAGAGTTTGCTGAGCTTCTTTTGGATTAATGTCACTACCCCTTTCCGCATCGTTTACTAAAACGGTTATTTCATTATTGACTATTCTAGCGAAACCACCCATCAAGGCTATTGTAAACCATTGTCCCTTCAGACCTATTCTCAAAATGCCTATATCTACAGCCGTGGCAATGGGGGCGTGATTTGGTAATACACCAATCTGACCACTATTAGTAGATAAAATGATTTCTTTCACTTCCGAATTCCAAATAATTCGATTAGGAGTTAGTACACATAGATTTAAGGTCATTTCTTCGATTTGCTCTCCTCGTCTAGGTTCAGAGCCTTCGCGGTAGCTTCATCGATGTTACCTACCAAATAAAAGGCCTGCTCAGGAAGACTATCTAATTCTCCGGAAAGGATCAGTTGAAATCCCCTAATTGTTTCTCTTAGACCAACATATTTTCCCGGGGAACCCGTAAATACTTCTGCTACGAAGAAGGGTTGTGATAGGAAACGCTCAATTTTTCGTGCTCTTGCTACAGTTAAACGATCCTCTTCGGATAATTCGTCCAACCCAAGAATAGCTATAATGTCCTGAAGTTCTTTGTAACGCTGTGAAGTTTGCTTAACCCTTTGCGCAGTTTCATAATGTTCCTCGCCAACGATCCGAGGTTGAAGCATGGTTGACGTTGAATCTAAAGGATCTACTGCTGGATAGATCCCTTTGGCAGCCAGTCCTCTGGATAATACAGTAGTGGCATCTAAATGTGCAAATGTTGTGGCAGGGGCGGGGTCAGTCAAATCGTCCGCAGGGACATAAACTGCTTGAATGGAAGTTATGGATCCCTCTTTGGTAGAAGTAATTCTTTCTTGCAAAGAACCCATTTCTGTACTAAGAGTCGGTTGATAACCTACAGCAGAAGGCATTCTCCCTAATAAAGCAGATACTTCGGACCCTGCTTGGACGAAACGAAAAATATTGTCGATAAATAGAAGTACGTCTTGTTCATTAACATCCCGGAAATATTCCGCCATGGTTAGGGCAGTTAAACCAACTCTCATACGAGCTCCCGGCGGTTCATTCATCTGACCATAGACTAGGGCTACTTTTGATTCTGCAATATTTTGTTCATTAATGACTCCCGATTCTTTCATTTCCATGTAAAGGTCATTTCCTTCACGAGTACGTTCACCTACTCCGCCAAATACGGATACGCCTCCATGAGCTTTGGCAATGTTGTTGATCAATTCCATGATGAGTACTGTTTTACCTACTCCAGCCCCTCCGAAAAGTCCGATTTTTCCTCCACGGCGATAAGGAGCTAAAAGATCCACTACTTTAATCCCTGTCTCAAAAATCGATAATTTGGTATCTAACTGTATAAAGGCAGGCGCAGATCTATGAATAGGAGATGTTGTGCGTGTATCTACAGGACCTAAATTATCAACAGGTTCTCCAAGAACGTTGAAAATTCGTCCGAGAGTCGCTCCACCAACTGGAACACTTAGAGGAGCTCCTGTGTTAATCACTTCCATCCCTCTCATCAGACCATCTGTTGCACTCATAGCTACAGCTCTCACTCGATTATTTCCTAATAATTGCTGTACCTCACAAGTCACATTAATTTCTTGGCCAAGAGTATCTTGACCTTTAACTACTAAAGCGTTGTAAATATTAGGCATCTTTCCCGGCGGAAAGGCTACATCCAGTACCGGACCAATGATTTGAACGATACGCCCCTGGTTTTTTTCTTCAAGTGTGGAAACCCCAGGACCAGAAGTAGTAGGATCAATTCTCATAAGAAAAAATAATCAAAAGAGAGTCTTCTTTCATTTTGCAAACCTAAAAAACAAAAAAATGTCCGAAAGAAAGTTGAGCCCTTAATCCAATAAGAAATGGGAGTTAGTACTCGATTTCACTGATACGATCCAACTGAATCCAATTCCATTCTTTAACTCAATTCAATAAGTGAAGTTTCAAGTTCAACGACCTCATTTTCAAAAAGATCAAGTAGATAAATTAAGAATCATGAGGAATTCTTTCATTTCGCTAAGATTCTAGATATTCCTAACGGAATTCGAACCTGAACTCTATTTATAGATTGATTCTTTTTCTGGCATTAGCCATTGTTTTTTCTTTTTGCATATTGATTTCCACCTATTCTTCTTATAGCCTTTCTTCAGGAATTCCACCTATTTTCACATCTAGGATTTACAACTACAAGACACTGTCAAAAGTTCATTTTTC